TTACGATACTTAGTTGACATTCATAAAAGGAATCTACTGAATTATAAGTTCAACACATCCTGTTTAGCAGAAAGACGGATATTCCTTGCTCATTCTCAGACAACCACTTATTCACAAACCTCGTGTGAGGCGAATCGTTTTGATTTCCTATCTCATGGAAAACCCTTTTCGCTCCGTTTAGCCCTATCTCCCTCTAGCGGTGTTTTAGTGATAGGTTCTATAGGAGTTGGACGATCCCATTTGGTCAAATACCTAGCGACAGAGTCCTATGTTCCTTTCATTACAATATTTCAGACCAAGAAAATAAGGAGCACCCTTCTAGTTCGTGGGTATCTTAACGATGAAGAGGAAGATGAATTTCTTGAGGATCTTGAGAGTTACGAGTCTAGTGACGATGACGAGATTGATCATATTGATGATATTGACGATATTGATGATAGTGACTATGTTAGTTCGAGTAGCCTTTCTATAGATATGGAGTCTGATATATCTTGCTATCTGAGAAATATAACTTATCTGGATATGGGTCTACTGCGGAAAATAGACCTATTTTATATGACCCTTCAATTCGAATTAGCAAAAGCAATGTCTCCTTGCATAATATGGATTCCAAACATTCATGATCTGTATATGCATGAGTTGAATTCCTTAGACCTCGGTCTATTAGTGAACTATCTCTCCAGGGATTGTGAAAGATGTTCCACTAGAGATATTCTTGTTATTGCTTCGACTCATATTCCCCAAAAAGTGGATCCCGCTCTACTAGCTCCGAATAAATTAAATACATGCATTAAGATACGAAGGCTTCTTATCCCACACCAACGAAAGCTTTTTTTCACTCTTTCGTATACTAGGGGATTTCACTTGGAAAAGAAAATGTTCCATACTAATGGATCCGGGTCCATAACTATGGGTTCCAATGTACGAAATCTTGTAGCACTTACCAATGAGGCCCTATCGATTAGTATTACACAGAAGAAATCAATTCTAGACGATAATCTAATTCGATGCGCTCTTCATAGACAAACTTGGGATTTGCGAGCCTGGGGAAGGCCCGCTCCGGATCATGGGTTCATTTTCTATCAGATAGGAAGGGCTGTTGCACAACATGTATTTCTAAGTAATTGCCTCATGGATCCTATATCTATCTATGCGCAGATAAAATTGTGTATCGAATGGGATTCTTATTTGTACAAATGGTACTTCGAACTTGGAACGAGCATGAGGAAATTAACAATACTTCTTTATCTTTTGAGTTGTTCTGCCGGATCGGTTGCTCAAGGCCTTTGGTCTCTACCCGATGAAAAAAGTGGGATCATTTCTTATGAACTTGTTGAGAATGATTCTGATCTAGTTCATGGCCTATTAGAAGTATTAGAAGTATTCGAAGTAGAAGGCCCTCTGGTGGGATCCTCACGGACAGAAAAAGATTGCAGTCAGTTTGATACAGAAAAAGATTGCAGTCAGTTTGATACAGAAAAAGATTGCAGTCAGTTTGATAATGATCGAGTGACATTGCTCTTTCGGCCCGAACCAAGGAGTCCCTTGGATATGATGCAAAATGTATTGAGTTCTATCTTTGATCAGAGATTTCTCTCTGACTATGAACAAAAAGAAGACAAATCGGAGTTTGAAGAAAAGGAGGAAGACCTCGACCCGCAACACTTAGTGGGGGATTTATTCAATCACATAGTTTGGGCTCCTAGAATATGGCGACCTTGGAACTTTCTATTTGATTTGGATTGTATCGAAAGGCCCAATTCATTGGGATTTCCCTATTGGGCGAGGGACAAGCAGAGCATTGATGATGAAAAAGATGAGCTTTATGATGAAGAAGTTCAGTTTTTTGATGACGAAGATGAGTTTTATGATGAAGAGGAAGAGGGAGAGAAAGAAAAGGAAAAGGAAAAGGCTGAGCTTGAAGAGGAAGAGGCTGAGCTTCAAGAGCAAGAAGCTGAGTTTAAAGAGCAAGAGGATCCTCTTGAAGACGAAGAGGATCGGCTTCGTCAAGAGCAAGAGGTGTGGGAAGAAGAAAAGAAAGAAGCGGAAGAGAAAGAACGGGAAGAGGAAGATTCGGAGTTCTCGTGGAGTCCAGCCCCGTGGTACCCGATACGAGATAGATTTTCCATTTCCAAAGAACAAGGCTTTTTTCTTCGAAAAAAATTCTTTTGGGAGCCTGGGGATCCACTCTTTTTGCTACTCGAAGATGAGTCCTTTGTCTCTGTATTTTCAGATCGAGAATTCTTTGCAGATGAAAAGATGTTAAAGGAGTTGCTGATTCCCCAAAGGGATCCTTCTACATCTGCCTATAAACGCTGGTTTAGAAAGAATACGCGAGAAATCGAATTGCTGATTTATCGCCAGAGATCATTTAGAACCAAGAGTTCATTATCTAAACCTAATGGATCTTTCCGTTCTAATATTCTATCCGAGAGTTATCAGTATTTATCAAATCTCTTCCTATCTAACGAAAGGCTATTGAATCAAATGACAAAGACAT